GGTTCTCGGGTATCCAATCAATTAATCCCCCAAACCGGGGAAGCTTAAGCAGAAATGAAAGAGTAGGGTGAGGGACACTAAATTGAAGGCTTCGCTCGCTCGCTCTAACGCTCGTTTAGTAAACAGCGAGTGCATAAGCCCCTTTAGAGATAGGGGCGAGTACTACACGAGCTCGTCAGTCAAGTACGGAACGAGCCTTGTCTACGAAGCAGAGCGACCTCGTCTTGCTTCTGGCGAAGCTTCTAGCACTAGATAATAGGCATTCTTGTATGGTAGGAATACTACTTTTGAGGCCGACGGAGCGATAGCAAAGCCAAGCCGTATAAAGGCGAGCAGCCCTTATAGCAATAGCAAACGGCCTACTTATAGCCCTTTATCCCTCTTTATTCGGGGACTTCAACGGGCCTTACAAGCTCATAAAATGGCAAGTCTTCACGTTTTCCTCAGACAGTGGGAATGAATTCTATTACTTGATTGACATTGAAAGATATGTGTACCACACCGAACAAGCAATATGCCGATATGCTTGATGTACCAGCCAAGCCAGCTCGACCGTATACAGTAGTTGGGATTCGCCTTTGCCTCAGACAGAAGAACAACGGATTGCACTGGACAACCGGTAAGGAAAGCCTTACAGAGTCGATATTGATTTGAACAAAGGAACTGAAACCGGTACCAGAAACCAAACAAGAGATGGAATTCAAAATGGAACAGATGACCGACCTACAATAAGACGAAAATAGAATTCCTAATTCCATTCTCTAAGACGAACTAAAGGAATGTCTCTAAGCAGCTAAGGGCCGAGAGCAAGCAGAAAGGAAAGAAGTAGTCCCATCCGCCTAGAAGTCGATAAAGAGAATATGAGTGGGCAGAAGAGAATAGATCAATAGACACAGAAAGAGAAGAGCAAAAAAAGGCGCAGCAGGTTCGACTTTTACACTTTCCCGAAGATAGCTCAAAGCAAGCAATAAGATGAAAGATTGGATGAAATGCTACTAGCCTTACCTTAGGCCACTACCGAGCGGCAATGGAGGATCATAACACTTGAGAGATGATCCTACTTGAAAAGGCGGAGACAATACCTCTTGTTGTGACAAATCGAGTTTCAAAAGCCCATTTCTCAATCACATTTTCAGGCACACCAGTCAAACAAAGAGCCATCGGACCCATTAAAGTCCCCTTTTTTACTAATATACAAGGCCTTTGTCAGGATGTCTTTCATCAAGCAAAAGAGGGGCAATAAATGGAATAAACTAACCAAGAGAATGAACTAACCCCAAGGGATGATCTCGGATTGAAATCCAAGGCATGGTTCCATTGAAAGCCCAGGGAAAAATTCCTAAAACAAAAAAAAAAGAGGATTTTCAGTCCAAGGGGGTATGATCCCAATAAAGATAGGATGGATTGTCAGTAATTTTGGACGAAGCAGCGGGCATACCAGAAATGGATTGTCAGGAATGGTAGATGGAGCAAGGATGCATAGCAGGCTTAAAACACGACACAAGTAGGACGCACTGAGGCCGAGCTTTCCTCTACTACTCATTGGAGCTAGCATACGAAATTCTCCGTTGAAGGGTTCAACTATCAGGGCGGCCATTGCGAGCGATATTCACTTTCAAGAATCATCGAGCCTACGCCTATTTCATTACTCTCGAAGAGCTCATCAAAGAGCTAAGGGATGAGAAAAGGAGGAGGTGGAATTTCTTTCAACTATAACATTTATTACAACATCTTACAACACTTAATATTACAGAAAATGACAGAGAATTCGGTAAGGGGATAGAAGCACATCCTGCACCCGATATGTCAAAGCAGCTTGAAGCCCTGCAACTCGCGCATACTGATGAAAGGTAAAAAGCAGGCCAATTCACGCATCTTCCGCAGAGTACCGCCCTATGAGCTAACTTTCCATTTGACGGAAAAGAGCAAGCGGACCTGTGAAAGTCACATCTTTGACTAATATAACAGGCTTCTGAGAGGATTCTTTAATCAACCAAAACCTGCAAGTCCAACATTTCTACCACTTACAAGTTGAGATATGTTCCATTCCCAATGGCAGAAGAAGGATGCAAGCTGGAAGGACTTGGACAAGATATTCTTCACTTGGACAGGAGATGCAGCGCGCTTAGCGTCGGAAAGATCCCTCTACATGGGTGTGCTATAAAACTAGGAGAAGAACAGAACTAAACGGATCAATTCCTTTGACCGGTCGTTTCGAGCTTCCAGTTTTTCTGGATTGCTAACGTGGTTCGATGACGCCGACGAAGGGAACCAGCGGAAAGGCTCTCAAAGGCAGGCGCGTAGCATAGGCGGACTCATAGGATAAGGCTGTGCGTGTGAATCCCAACTAGAGAGCTCCTTTCTATAAAGGGCTACTCGACCCATTTGGAAAGAGCGACTCTAAGGCCTATTCTATTGGTAACTTTTCAGTCGAAAGGCTTTCAGTTAGTTTCAGAGATCACTTTTCTCAGGCCAAGACCGTAGGAATAAAAAAAACCACTTCTCATTCGGGAGCGGGAAACATTGAGATTCCATTTCATTTAGAAATCGCAACAACAACTCTCGTTCGGTTACAAATCCGAGATTTTGACTGGGGAGATCATAGCAGACGAGAGCCGATCCCAGGTTTCTCTCCTTCGCCTGGTAGTTCTATGTTCCGTATCCAATAGTCCACCCAGCTACTATCATCGAGGGAGGGGTGCAAGGCTTCGTTCGAATAGGTACGTTTAATGATCCACGCCTTCTGGTTCCGGTTGAATAGTTGTTGCCTCGTCGAATAGCTGGTTTTCCTGATCAAACTAGAGGTTACCAAGCTCGAAAAAAGCCGAGGTCTATCAGAAGTCAAATCAAAGAGGCCACTAGCTTAAGCTTATTCCCCTTCACTAATGCCTCTGACTGAATAGAACCCCGTTGAAGCTTTAGCTCTTCTCGTCAGAACACGCGCCTGCCCGAACAGCGTAATCGCGCTTCTTTGTCGGCACATTGACCGGACCACAGTGTGCTACTGAAACTACTTATGCTTTTGCCCGGTCAACACCTAGCTCTGGGTCTGTAGACTCTGGAACTTAAACAGCAACCCGTGTCTCTGTCCCGCCGGTGATTATGCCAATCATTTGCATATGTTGGTATAGTCCAATACATAATCATTGGGTCCACTATAACTAGTTGGAACAGTCAAAATCAGGTATGCCTTAACGTGGTAGGTGATCCGCAACAAACTATGAAACTACGCCCGCGGACTCTAGATCCCGATCGCTATCCGCTGGATCTTCTAATGGATAAACTTTCACTTATGCTTGCTCCGGAACGGGCTGGGCTATAGTAGAACGGATGCCGGAATATTGGTTTACTGGGCCAATGACGCTCTTTCCTTAAACTCCCTTAATCCACCTTAGACCCCCTCCCTTTGCCGAGAGGAAGGACTAGGGTTAGGCATTCAATGGCTTTCGATGTATGATTGATGATGGGCGTGCTGAAAGCAGTGATTCATGGGAGGGAGCAGCTTCAATAGCTTTGGCTGTGAAAACTCTTGGTCTTGGAGCATCAGTTCACCCAAGATCGGCAGGACAAATAACTACTAGGTTAGTGCCAGAAAAGCGTCTTGCGTGACGTGGAAAGAGTTTCAAAAGAAAGAGATTCATCAGCTATGGAATCTGACAGGTATCGGTATTGAACAGAGGGGGCAGCTCATATAACAGCAGCTGGAATCTATCTAACTGCTCCATGGGCTTCTATACTCCCTCGAGTGATGCCCGCTCAAGCCCTATCCGAATTATAGAGGAGGAGCTAACGTGATGAATATCAGACGCTCAATTAGACTCGCAATCCATCCAATGCTACGTGTTGGTTAATAACCTTATCAGTTAGGTTTATATGCGCTCTTCCTTATGTACATGATAGGCTGAGGTGAAACTATATAGCCATTATTCACATGAGGAGTAGATCCATTCATAGCAGCTTCATTGGTAACAGCTATTGGGTAGGTAACGATAGATGCCCGTCTACATGTGGACCCTTTCAACAACTCTGTAAGCGATCTGCACATCTCGAGAACCCCTGATGAAAGTGCTAGCACCAATGGTAGTTTCTATACCTTGGAGCGAAAAAGACCTGCGTTTCGTGCCCCCAATCCGAGTTCGAGCTATTAGTAGTGCAAGTAGCAGCGTCAGCCGTAATAGCAGCGCCAGTCTAATGTGACCCCGAGGTCAGACCAAGGGAACTTCCGTGGGCGGTATGACGAGGCACTTCCAGGTAACGAGTCATAGTGCCAGTCGTAGTAGTGCTAGCCGCCTGTCCAATTAGGGACCCATAATCTGTCAATCCACATCTATCGAATAGAGCTGCTAAAGACTAGTGGTTCGGGATAAGATAGGGCCTGAAAGAAAGGTAATAGTGAGCTCGAGCTGGAGCTGCTGCTCAGCCAGCGCTTTTCTCCTTGGTGAGTGTTTTGTTTTTAACTTGTTCCCTTGGCCCATTGGTCACTTCCTCCCTTAGTGTCAACCCGAGGATCCCACCATTTATAACTAAGCATTGGGGCCTTTAATCAAATAGGCTTGTTAACAAATTACTTATTATTATGGAAAGTGGATTGACGATCGGAATCATAAATATCTTTCTCTTTTTTTATTACATTTGGAACATTAAAACTATATTAAATAAACAATTGGATCGTGACAAGTCGTTACTACCAGCCAGCCGTTACCTCTTTATGACCTCCTTCTCTCTTTTTCCTAGTTATCCATCAAATGGCACTATCTTTCTATCTAGTTTCTATCTGTGAGCATGGTTGAGCAAGGTGAAAAGAGAAGTAGAGATTCTAGCGGGCTCCCACCCGGTATCTCTTGTAGACACTTCTTCCTTCCCCAAGATTAAGCCGGTCAACACAAGAGGATTCATATCATGTGGCTCACATTCCGTGGTCGACTTCCCGGCGGAATGCTTTCACTGCTTTCTCGGACCGTGCCATTTACCCTCCATATTACCCGGTGCAACCTAGACCACAGGCTTTTCAAGACCTTCCTAAGGATCTGATCTATCTCGTGGGACTCACTCCGGAAGTATAAACATTGAAGAGGTAAGGCTCTCTAATGCGAGCAAACCCGAGAAAACAAACACATACTAGTTCAACTATGAGGACTTCGAAAGAGTACGTACTACGGGTCAGTACTAAAGGCTTCGTTAGCCAGTTCTCCTTTGTAAACCCACCAAACCTAGTATCAACACCAGAACATATTAGAAGCTATTCTGAATGTCGCCACCGGACTAATTGACCGCCCTATCCTATTCTCATTCCTATGATTAGATCGCCCACGGGCTAAAACCATCGCCATCGCCCTAGACTGCTAACAAAGATTCTAACCCTACTGGATCCTACCCTTCTACTAAACCTGACTTCCCGCTTAAGAAGTACTCGATTCCCGTGCGAGCTTTGAGAATCAGTCTACCCCTCTATAACACAATCTTTCTTCTAGTCTTGCTTTCTCAAGCCAATCCTACGTCCGGAATGGGATTGGGTCTTCTTTTTACGTCGAACCCTAGTTGTTGGTAGGCCGGCTTTTGATAGCAACCCCTTGCCTGTAGGAAAAGTGTACCATTTTGGGTTCGGAACTTGAACGCATAGTTTTCTTTCCTCTCCCCCTATCACGTTGATTCGGCAGGCGCTTTTGCCCTATATAACCCAATTGAGCTAGCCCGTGCTACCGCCCCATCGAAGCGAATAAAGGAAACTCTTTCTTTCTATTATAGAAGATAGACCATTTACTGAGAAGAGAAATGACCATGAACCACAAGCCCAGACGTCGTTACCGTTCCTCCGTTTGCCGCTTTCGAGCTGTAGTTCGCTAGCTCTGTTGTTAGATTAGATAGGTGTAGTCACCCTCTTTTTTCTTTAGAAAAATATCGATTTGCTTTGTCTTCCGTGCTCGGGCTAAGCCCTTGCCTTGCTTTTCTCCCGTCACCTCTGGCTTGGCTATCTGCCTTTCCGACCAACTCATATGGTAGTGGGGACTGCTGACCACCACTTACCCAGGCTGGCTTAGACGAAGACTTTCTTTGTTATGGGAAGGCTTCAGCCTCTGTCAAAATTGCACCTTTTGATGGTCAATAGACACCTCAATTTCTTTCTCCGAGCTGAGCTCCTAAGGCTAAGGCCTATGCCTGCTTAAGCTTGACCGAACTACTATTATATACACTTAGGAGCGTACTAGCCATAGCCTGCGCTTCTGAGCCCCGCCGGGTTAAACTAGACTCAAATACGCGTAAAAAAGAAGCAAGCTGACCGGCTTTCTAAGGAAGTAGGGCTTTACACGTAATACCAAACCCTTTCTTTTGAATATCCCGCCTCTACCACTTGATCTGGTTGGGCTGACTTCTTCGGCTTAGGTCCCATCTGTTGGGTCACAATCTCCTGCCCGAAATGACGGATCAAAGGGAGTAACGGGCTAGCCTATAGGAAGAAACTACGACCCCGCCCACGGAATAAGTCCAGTGACGGATTCGAACGAATGCCCGAGCTAGCTTTAAGGTAGACTAGAGTAGTAAGAGTCCCACTTGAAACGGTTAGGGGGTCATCGAATCGAGTTGTACCACTTTTGCTTTGATTCCGTTACGAACTTCATTCTCCTGTATCGGTTGTACATTACGAGTCCATCTCATCAACCCCTAAATTTGGTACTAGATCAAGGATTGGAAGATCTCGATCTGCGAGCCCTGGCTCGACGATATAATCCAAAGATGAGGTAAGGTCGCTAACCTTCTTTCGTCCAGGTCGTAATTGAATGTTTTTCGTATATAAAGCTCTTTCTTTTTACCTCATTCACTACGAGGAATTATACCCCATCTTCCTAACCTCAATCTTGTTCCTCCAAAGCTTTATCCTATCAAAGAGGCTGTGCCGACAAAAGAATCCGATCATTGAACTCTTCCTGTATAGGCCCTGTATAAGCTTGAATTTTTTACTTTCTAGGACTTAAACCTCTAAGTAGGTATGCAGTTGAAGGAAAAGCGCAGCAGCGGAAGCGTCAAGGGGAGACGAAGTCTCAAATACCAGAGCAAGTGAATAGCGGGCAAAGGGAATGGTATTAGGGAGGCTCCACTCTCTAAGAAATGGGTGGAGAGAGTTTGGGGATCTATCCTAAGGGGTTCCTAAACATCTTCTTCATCAGGTCTCATGAGTCAAATCTTTCATCGGCAGCCACAGCTCCAATCCTAAATTAGCTAGTTCAGACGATTGAACAAGAAACCCCATGAGTTGTTGGGTTCGAAAGATATGATTGCTAAAGAAGAAAGAGATTTGACTCACTATGGAAGGTGCTGCTTTCAGTTGATCATCCATGTGCCAATCAAAGAGAACGAAGTGAGAGGCCTGCTACTAATGAGCGAGTTACCTCATAGCAAGCAAGCACTGGATTTCATAAAACTCACGGTAAAGCAGAAAGAATCAAAGCGAGGATCAAATACTATGAAAACTTTCAAACAGGATTGCCCACAGGATGGATCTTGAACCTGCTAGCTCAATGCTAGAAAGATACCTTCTTTGCCCCTTTGAAGTCAAGCTTGTGCTTCTAACAGCCTTTTCTCAAATACGTGGAAGATACCCGCGGAAAAAGAGGCATGTCGTAAATAAAAAGAAATCCTCATACCTCCACTCCTAGGTAAAATGATGTATATATTATCGAGAGCCTATAGCCGCCATATCAGAACCCGGGAACTAGAACCACCCTACCAAGGAAAGAAAGAGGGATAAGCACAATCAAGCATACTAGTCATAGATGGCACTTGTCATACGGAGAATAAAGGTATACGGGAACTGCGGGGGCTTGCTTAGAACTTCAACCCTAAGCACTCCCTTACGTCTTAAGACGACTACTACTTAGGAATAGGCAAGAACTGGCTCTGTCTATAAGGAAAGAGGAGTCTCCTAGGCCACAAGAACCCACTTTCTACTCAGGTCAGATGGAGAAGAGTTAGAAGTCAGCAGCTTTCGAATAAAACCTTTTCACTCTGAATCTCTAGAGCAAGCAGATATGCTAGTGCTAGTATAAGCACCACCTCCTCCCTAATCACCTGCTCTTTACTCTTTACCCCGCTGGCTGGCTAAAAGATAGAGGCTGTACTGGATGAAAGTCTTAAATATTAATACACTCGGACTATGCCAATAAAAGAAAAGACATAATGTACACGAGCTACTGGTAATATGCGATTACAGGTATGAGACTAGAAACTTGCTTAAAATACTCAGGCTTGAAAGCATATTGATACTAGCTGGTTTGAACTGGTAAACAATTTGACTGCCTTCTTGCTTTTCCGCCCTAGCTATTACTATTCCATTTTAAGGGAAAGATGGATCTTTCTTCTCTAGAGCTCTCTACGGTGAATATGACTATGTAAGAATGTAAGAGAAAGCCGAAGAAAAGCAACTGAAACTGGCCTAGAATAGTTTTGATCGGAGGTTACCATACTTTTCTTTCCAGGCTAAAGCTGTAAAGGACTTTTTTTATAGGGATTCAAGCTTGCGAAATGCCTTTCATTCTTACTCTTGAGTAAACTGGCTTTGGATACAGGTGCGAGTCTATGCGAAAAGGATAGTAAAAAAACTCTATACGAGACGCGAGTAGTTGGTGGAATAGGAGTAAGGACTTTGTTTGCCCGCTTGAAGGACTATCGCACTTTCAGTGGTACTGAGACTGTCCCTAGCACTACCCTTAAGCTGGTTTACAAGAGTTACTGGCTTTCCTTTCTTAACCGCCCATCTTTTTAATATAGGAAAACCCCAGCCAAGAGAGAATGGATTCACCATACGCTCTTCGTATTACTAGCCCGACATAGAAGGGACGAAAGGAAAAGAATTCATCTCGGATACTACTGGCCAAGACTGAGCAAAGACTGCATCAATTATGTCAAAAGGTGTCGGGTGTGCCATTTGCATTCGAATCTAGATCGACTCCCAAAAAATTTTCTCCACCTTATTCCTATTGACCCTTTCCAGCCTTAGTCAAACAAATAGGGGTGGGGCGCAGTTCTTAAACATAAAAATGGTGAGAAAAGAAAGAGGAAGTGATCCAGTTCGCTTCCGGCGTATGGAATGAGGCGCAAAGCAAATACCCCTGAGAAGGAGGTCTTGGCTGCTCTCAAGGCCATTCTAAAATTCCAGGTGCATCTTCACTTTACTTTAAGGACGGACTGTTCATCCTTAAAGGGAGTCCTGGAGAAGGATCTGGCAGCCAAACTGATCTTTGCAAGATGGCAAGCCATGTTCTCTTTGTTCCGTTTTGACATAGAGCACATCAAAGGGGAATCCAACTCCCTCCCGGAGTTTCTTACCCGAGAATATTTACAAGGGGGAACAGGACGCATCAGCATGATGAGGACGGTCCGTAAGAAAACAGAGTGGTTCCCTACCACTGGAGATCGAGTACTAGGATCGATACCGCGATCAGACTACTTCCCGGGCCAGCCATGGGCAACAGCTGATCTACGACCAAGGGCCGGATGTCTACGAAGGAGAATGGTCCTCGATGGATTGGACGAGAGTGGCCTAAGAATGACAGGTGCGGCCTATGTCAAGCACCACTTCGACGGCCGAGGGAACATCTCGCATTCGGTATGTATTCGAAAGGACCAATTGAAGGCCCCGGAGGCGGAAGGTAGGGTGTTCAAGTTCTCAAGTGGCAACCTAATCGGCTTTTTCACTTTATTTAATGGACTGAAGGACTGGTCCTTCTCTTGCCGCTTCTTTCCGAATGAAAGGATGAAGCTTTGATTTTCTTTCAAACCACATTTGCCTTTACTATCCAAGAAGACAGGATAATAAGGGGCTATGTCTATTCTACCTTCGAAATCATTCTGCTTACAGGCGTGGAAAGGATTTTTCCGGGAAGCCCGGTTGAGGAGAGAAGGTTTTGGGGGAAATGGGGTCCCGTGGAGTCTTTCCCGTTCTTTGGTTTTTAGGAGGGTAGAAACCTCTGAGTCTGCGACAAGCTTTCTCAAAATTGTTATTGACCAGTATAGTATCCTGTTTCAATCGGTAAACTTTCATTTCACATAGCCACTTGATAGTTCGATAAGCCAAAGAAAGATAGGAATGCTTTCTCCCAACTTAGTTTTTTTTTTCACTTGGTCCTACCCGGGTTGCCGACTACCGTGGCCGTTCACTGCTTGAACGTTAGGGATCAGACACCCAGCTGCCCCCGAGGAAGTACCACTCGATGGTTGTAGACACAATTGTGCGAGAAGTGGACAAGTTAATCAACGTGGACTTGCGGAGTTACAGTACGCTACCTGGCTGGCCAATCTCGTTTCAGTCAAAAAAGAAATCAAAGTGAATAGAAAAAAGACAGGCGCAAAATTAGCATCAGTAATGAGGGATGGGACGGCAGTTATTGAGCACAACCCCAAATCAACTTGAGACTGAGAGAGTCCCTTACAAATAGCTTCTCGGTGTAGGGCCATAATTCTTTGGGCTATATTTACCCCTTTCCGGCCCGGGTCCGGGTAGGTAGTCAGTATTGAGACATCTAATTGCGTTCGGATCGGGCTACATTCTGACCCAATTTGGTGAAGATCATCTGTTAGCTACGATAAGCTACTATAGGATTGTAGAAAGTTTGTTCTCAGTGATTCAAGGAGCGAAAGGGCTCAGAAACACCGACGCGAGCATTCGGTTAAACCAAACCATTTCAAGCGCTCCCATATAGAACCGGAGTAATGGCAGTTGACTATCTGTCTATAAAATTAGGGCTCAAGGCACCCACCCAACTGATCTTTAGGATGGTTACAAAAATCTCCTCAATTCGGTATATAGAAAGGTATAAAAGGTATCTCACAGGGTAGACCAAAAAAAGAAAAACTATAGTGCGATAGAAGGTGGCATATAGTCAAGATATATGCCCTCCTATGTTGGTCCTAAGAAATCCTGACTTCATGGGAATAAGGAAAGCATTTCTTTCGCATGCCCATATGTATAAAACCATCGCATCTTAGGGTTAGTTCAGGGCACTTTAGTTTGTTGTGGTTCATTCGCTCCAAATTCCACCCTACTATGGTATAGTAAAACTATCCATAGTCCGTTATGAAGATAGTTGGTGATAGGCTTCCTAGTGGGTACGACCTATTTCTTATTTTATTTAACGGAGAGTATAATCGAAAATATACTTTCTATTTATATCTATAAAAATATATGAATTCCCTGAGGGTTGCATTGATTCAAACTTTTTTGTAGTCGAGTCGGGATAAATTCAAATCAGTCTTTACAAACCGGACCTTGTTCACGTGCATCGTTGAATTAGGTTGACCTCCATATTGGTATATATGTCTTGGACGCATCTTGATTGCAAAGGTACATCACTTCATATTTTCATATTGTCGGTGCCATTAATGCCGCATGATCTTCTACACATGGAATCTATAAAAAAAAGAGAATTCAAAAAGGGCGTAACGTATGCACATAGACTCTCGAATTTAACTTAACCCTGTCGTGTTACCTTAGAGGTTCTATTTTAGGAGGGGGCAAAGAAAAGGCTAAAGCCCTTTATATAGGGCTAAACGCGCCCTCTCCCCTGTAACTAATAATTAAGGGAAAAGGCCTTTACCGAGCCTCCAATCTTCGACCTACTCAAGCTCAAGGCCAAACAATCGACCCTAACAAGAGGAAGGGGCCTCGGGAGGAGAAGGAGGAGCGTCGGGATTCTAGTTGCCCCTCATCCCATGACGAAGTGCGGAGATCATTTCTTTGTCGGACGAAATCGATTCGACCGGTTGCTCGACTACTTTTCCTTTCTCCTTATTCTTGGGATCCGCTGGAGCTTCCTTCGCCTTCGTCTTCGGTTCTGTATTGCAAAGAAAAGCAAAGTTAAGGCAAGAAAAAAAGAATGAAATACGAATGGGTTGCATTCGATAATAAGTATACCAGTATAAATTCTAAAGAGACGTCTCAGTCGCAGCCGAACCGACTGAGATCACAGGGAGCGATCCCCACAGCCGCTAAAGGTAGCTGGAGCCGGGTTTTTTCGAGGTTCTTTCTTCCCTACTTCCGCTGCCAAAGCCTTACTAGATAAGGGGGGGCGAGTCGGGCGAGAGAGAGAAAGTCCTCCTTCTCACTCGACTTGCGCGAGTCACTGCCACTCCGTGCGCCATAAACACCACCCCCAATTTATACCGCATTCATCTTTCAGCAAAGTTGCATTGTGTTTTTTTGCATTTGTGTTGGAGAACGTAAAGAGATTTAGTAGGTGAGAAGTATAACCATAAGTGCAATGGAACAAGTTTAGATTGAGTTAATGATCAGTGGCTTGCTTGCCCCCCTTAAACAAAGGCACATCACTTAGACTGCTAAAAACTGATGCAAGCAAAGTTCCTCAGTACCTATGGGCCGAAGCGTTTAATAAAGCAGTGCATATAAATTACGGATTGCCATCGTCGACTATTGCTGGTGACTCCCCTCATCAAAAGCTTTTTCAAAAGATTTCAGACTATTCCTATTTCATTTCAAAGCCTTTGGATGTCTCTGTTTTCCTCATATTGATGCTTCACAAAGAAACAAGTTTTCTCAAAAGAAAATAGTTGGAGTCTTTCTTTGTTGGATATAGTGAAGAACATAAACATAAAGGGCAGGACCGGTTTGATGAGAGTCGATTTTTATCTTCTATTCGGATTCGGCTCAAATTTTGGGGGAGAATCTTGAGCAGCAGCAGCCTGGAGTGACGTTACAGCAGCATTCATCTTCGGATTTTCAGCAGCCCATTCTCAGACTTAAAGCCTCTACGAGTTGCAAGTGAATGCAGGTAATCCAATCAATTGTCTGAAGCTCTTGAGTCTCAGGGCCCCTTATCTCCTTCTCCAAATCTCAGAAGATCCACACTCCTATTGATCTATTTTTCTCCTATGGTTCCTACTCTCTTGACTTGAGCACAAGTCTTTCAGAAATCTAAAAAATCATGGAACCGGATTCTTATCTGACGATAAAGCCAAATCTTCTGAGAATTGGAAACGAGCTATGTTAGAAAAAATGGAAGCTCTTCAAAAGAATGAAACCTGGGATCTTGTCTTTCCACCACCTGACAAAAACATTGTTGGGTCAAGGTGGGCTTACAAGATCAAATACAAGTAAGATGGTTTTTTTATATAGAGGTACAAACGGCTTGTAGCAAAAGGCTTTTATCAAGAGTAAGAAAGCTCACTTGGTTGCTCAAGGCTATGAAAAAGAAAGAGTATGGTCTATATTATGCCGAGACGTCACGTTCAGTCCAGTTGCTCAAAATGGTACCATTCGCACCCGCTTACATTCAGCACTGGCCCAACTCTCATCCCAGTTAGACGTCAAGAACGCTTTCCTTCACGGAGATCTCAAAGAAGAGGTCGAGGCCAACCTCCCGGTTATGAAGACTCTATTCATCTAGACTATTTGTGTAAGCTTTCAAGGGCTCTCTATGGACTCAACTACCCAGATCTAAAGAATTCGCCAAAGAGCCTTTTTCTAACTAGGAGAGTCAGCAAGCTACCGGAAGCGAAGCTTCTGGCCCCCCTTTGATATTACTACCTCCTTTTCGTTCTACTTAGGTGGAGCAATCCGAACTCTCGACAGAATATACAAGAGGTTTTTATTCCTGTGTAGACACCTCAACGAACTCATGTGGACACTCCTCAGCCCGAGGACAATCTCTCAAATACACATGTTGATGTTGACCCGTTTTTCTTTTCTTTGCTGATTCCTCTCAATGAAATTTGCCGTGTTGCACTAAGTTACTTACGGATGTATGCATGCGGTCCGGGAACACTTTGGGGTGAACACCCATCCGAACAAGTAGGGTCAATAGTTCAGCATTTAGGCCGTAACATTTAGCAACAAAAAAAAGATTTCACCCAACAAGTGCTCTCCGAACCAAGCTAGATAGTCTCCTATCACTAGGCTCACCAACCAACCTGGACTTTGATTCTTATTATTCCTACCGGATATCAAAACCATAAGGATTGTTTCCAGCCATGAGTTCCCATATGACATAAGCGCTCTTGGGTGGGCTGGGCCATTCCATCAAATCTTTGAGAAGGGGCCCAATCTCGTATTTGATTCCGACGGCCGGCATAGATCTCATGAGACCCGCCCACTATTACTACGAAAAAAGGAATGCCCTTTTCCTTCGCTACTAGGAGAGTCAGCAACTTCTATTAGCGCCGGACCTTGAGTCGAATTGATCGTGTCATGTGCAACGTCCATCAATGATGGTTCATTAATGTCCATTGATTTAGACTCCTTCCCCCTTCCCAACTACGAATAAGATCGAGAGGAGCCCGAAAGCCCCCAAACCAAGAACGGAAACGGAAGCCTTTCCTTTCGATTCCCCCCATTCTATCTTAAATAAAGCTCAGCGGGGCCAATTTCTCGTACTTGCTCAGTGCGCTCTCCTTTCGTCGAGTGCCCCACCCGGTTCACTGGGCTGTTGGCCTACCAAGTACTTGCCCGCAGCTCCTGCCGCCCGAAAAGCGGGCTCCGCGCTCGTTATCCTTACTGTTCTCTCTGTTGGGGTCCCCTCCCATTGCTCTAGCCATAAGCTATGGCTGCTCCAGCTCGCAACCACAGGGGCCCGCCCTGCGAGGCCAGAGTGGGCTCCGCGGTCAGGTTAGCCCCCATTCGAATTACGTTAGGGGGCCTTTCGCTTTCTTTTGCCAGATCTAGAGAGATACTACGAGTCCTCCGTCCCAGATTCCATCGCCGCGGCCATCTGGTTCACCGGTACTACCAAAAAGTCTCATGCTTACGTTACTGTTATTGATGGTTTTATTATCTTGGACCACGAAGACCCCGGTCGTGCTTCTGGTTTCCATTCCCATCATCATATTGATGAGAAATCCCCTCGTGCTCTGCCATAAGAACTTGGAGTCCGTATCATGGTGAAGGTAAGGTAACGCTGTGATTCTTGCTCAAAAAACAGACCGAACGCGTTCGAGTTATTGGCTCGTCCAACCCGGCAGCATTCATGAATCGCTCGTTCAACTGTCCCTCGGAGACACGGTCGAGAAGTACCATGCATGGTTGCCCTCCGTCCTTTCTTTCTCTCGGTCCCACCCAGCAAGATACGGCTCAGCCAAAAAACGTGAGCGCCCCTGCGCGAGCCTTATTTTATTAGTAAAGTCAAGCTTTGGCTCCCTAAAGACTAAAGAAATGGATCAAAAAAAGGGGGGGGGGGGGGACTTCTGCAACGGGCTATGCCACCCAAACCAACTGAGGAAAGTCGCATCCGTCCCATCGCAAGCACCTACAATGTCATGATCACATTGGTTTACCCTTTTTTTTGGTAGTTCAACGGACGGTCGCCCCTCCAACAAGAAAAGGTATAAATATGGAAACTTCTCTGCCATTTGGATCGGAGAATTTATGGAGGAAATCGGGTTTTAAATTTCCAGAAACCACACGATTATATAGCCAAAGGGAATACGCCGCGCCTAAAATCATCCCAAGCGCTGCTAATGTGGCTACTAAGCTATTTCTTTGGAAAGCTCCTACTGAGATGGGAAATTCCCCGATAAAGCTGCTAGTACCAGGTGAACTCATATTGGCCAAAGTGGAAGAGAAGGAAATGGTAGGGAGATTCGGCATGGTGCTCACTGAACCTCCGTAATATCTAACAAGTCGAGTCTTATGTCGGTCATATAGAACACCAACACATAGAAAAAGGGCTGAAGGAACCAGTCCATGACTTAACATCGGTAGAATGCTACCTCCAATTCCCTGTATGTTCGATAGAGCCAAAGATTCCCCCCCACTGATCGGAGTACGCCGATTACCCCCCGAACCGTACAAGATAGTTACCACCTATCATACGGCTCTAACTTCACTTCTTTTTCTAGTCGTTCCGCTCTGTCGATCGATGGTAGTATAAGAGATCTGTAACCCCCCGAAATTATTTACATAATGGTTCCTGCTTCCTACCCATAGTTAGCATGTATCTCCCCGGGTCATACTTGAGTATCACATCGTAGACCCCCACCCCAACTCTATCTTCCTTATCAGTGAACCGGAAATAGTGCATAGGTACTCTTCAATGCAGCGGGACCGAGACGACGTGACATACTACGATCACGTACAGAAGTGCTGCCCTCCCTTCGGCTCGGCAATATGGAACCTCTCAACAGCTCCCGTTCCTTTATGAGGTCCTATCGGGATAGGTAGGCCCAAGCCTTTCCCCTCCCCCCGACCGAGCAGTAGTTCCCCACGGCTGACAAATAGGAGTTTAGGCCGTAAAAGAAAGGCACCGGCCCCCATTCTCCCCCCCCCCCCCACTGGGATTTTGCTTTCCTTATCTACGTGCGCACTGCGTCAGCACTGGCGAAAAAGAGGTCGGCTTACTGAAGAAGAAGGGGCGGGCCGGGTGCTTGTGGGCCCCCTCTGCAGCAAGTGCTTGTTGGACTCCCACCCCCGTTTCCCGAGAGGGGGCTGTGTTTCCCCAGCGGCCGGCCAGTGGCGGCAGAAAACGAACTCGGGTGGGCGTAGCGCGGTTGGCGGTTTCTTGTGTTGAGAGCTTCTCATTCTCTTATAGAAGCCCGCGTCCACGCCGGGGACGGGTAAAGCCCAGCGAAGCAGCAGGGAGCACTGAGCAATGGGGGGATGAGGAAAAAAACAACCATGGGTTGGACCACAGGCTGAAGTCCTTCCACGGCAGGAGAAGGGCAGCGTCCCCGTTGTCGGACCGGAACAAGAAACGGAAGCTAGTCGTTGGAGGGAAGACAAGGCTCGTGGAGTGCGACTCCACAGAAGAGCCTTACTCTATAGGGGCGCTAGCGCGCTACAACTAGCACTTTGAAGCCAGCTGAAAAAACGGATGCGCGCTACTAGCGCGCAACGGCTTTCAAGCTTTACTAATAGGGCTTTATAGAGAGAGGTGAGTAAGGGGATCGCTTCGCTTTTGTTGCGGAGCTCGCAGCCCCCACCCCTGCTTAGCGTTCCACTTGTGATCCTGGATGCAGTGGAGGATTTTGATAAATGCGCCCGAATGTTACCCCTCCCTCCATAAGACCCTTTTTCTCTTTCCCCCTCGAGAAAGAGAAAGAAGAGAATCACTCCTTTCTTTCTTCTCTTCTTTCATGTGAACGGCCCTATCTTGTATCGAAAGGTTTTTCGTGCTATACACCACGTTGAGAAAGACCAGCCTCCTATGTACCGTACCCTTTTTTTACCTCGAAAGGCTCGAGAGACCTTATGATGCTACGGACGGCTGTCCGAAGTGCAAGGGGTAAACTCGGATAGGATAGGATTGTGCGCGCCGGGCCCTTTGGGTGTTCTATTTTGGCCGAGTTTCCCATACCTCCGGCCCTTATGTTACGCGACCGTAATATTTTGTTACGTTCCACCGCTGTTACGCCAGAAATAAAAGGTTTCACACGAGCTCCCGTTCTGCGGCGTGGCGGCAGGACCGATAGGGGATTGGCTCCGGGTGTAGATAGGGTAAAATCTGCAGGGGTCAGGCAAATACATAGGCCCCTTCCCTTCTCTTTTGGATGAATGGGGTGGTTTAGAAGGTGCTTTCCGATCTACGGTCCCTCGGAGCGAGGGGTTAGGCAGGTAATATGGGCCCTCTGACTTCCAGCTATGTGCTGTGCGGCTCCCGCGAAGCGAATGAAGGGAAGCTCTTCGAGCTTTCTCCGCCAGCGGCTTATGTAGTGGTCGGCATTCTATAAGCGACTTGTCGAGTCTACGAAGCTTTGCTTCTTGTAGTCGGCCCTCCCTTCATTTGCTTGCCTCCTTCCAGCTCAGAATGCTTGGCCTCCTGCGCCAAGTCGATTTTTTAGGCTCGGCTTCGTCCCGGAAGCGAAGCTTCTACGACGAGTCGCTTCTCTCCTTCTCTACTCTCTCTGGCGGAGAAAGCTCGAAGAGCTTACGGGTGAGCTTACGCTTACTCTCAGCCTCTTTGATTGGTAGGCGGGCGGGCTAAGCCCCCTACTTAAGATTCCATTCATAAGGGTACTTTTTTGTTGTCGTGACGCTTTTGTTATGTTAGGCCGACTACTATACTACTACTTATAGCTTCTATAGTGGCCCTTCCACTTTGGTGTAGTTGTAGTTTGTATTGGTACTGAATGAACATATCAAACAAAGGCGAGCAGTATAAGCCCTTCTTCGGCCTGGGAAAAGCAGCGAACTCTAGAAGCTAGGGCGTTGTTCACCTTTGGACACGAACACTATTCCGTTCTCAGCGGAAACCCGCCTTAGAGATTGAACGTCGACTTATCTTATTGCCGTTCAATCTAAGGCAGCGCTGATAGCTTGTAGTGAACAGCCCCCTTATGAAACCAACCGAAAGCAGCCTTTGGTACTTAATTAAGGTTTGGAACCCTTGCAACTATGATAGAAAGCCGTTTGCTTGTTGCCAAACCCTTCGCCTTTCTTTTGAATCAAAGTAGGTCGCGTTGTATTTGAGTCGGTCGGGGGAAGCGAAGCTTCTACGACAGCCCTCGTCTTGCTTCTGGCAAAGCGTCTACTTTGCTTGCTTCTCTCGCGCTTGCTTGCGCGAAGGCGAAAAGTCCTTTTCGCTAGGTCCAAAAGCTTCCGTCAAAGCGAAAGATCTGATCCAACGGAAATCCCGCATATTGAGCGCAGCTGATATGCGGCTACGGCTAGGCGATCATATCATGCCATAATAAATTTTTATGTGTATAAAGAGATCCCCTAGATATACAGATAGAATAGATGTTCGTGGATAGACAGACATTCCATTGATTCTGAGTTTTGGGGCTGAAAAAGCTCGTCGATCCAAATGAATCATTCTTCTGGTCTCTCTTCGCCCCCCGCCCCGAAACTGACCCACAGCACAGCGCCCATTCGCTTCGCGCGCGGGAAGGCAACGAAGTTCAGTTCATGAGACCGCGGCGGAGTGGAGCAGCCGCGACACGAAGTTCCTTACCTTAGCTGGATCTCGCTGGTGCCACCTAAACGGTAGGTAGGCGACGGATGTGTGACGTTTGGAGTTGTCGTTCGTGCACCTGTCCCCAATGGAAGAATGAGTGATCCGTTCCCCTGCAGATCATGGCCTTACCACTCGGTCCCCGATGGACAGCGGGGGATTCGGTATAGCAGCTCACGTTCGTTTGCGCTGCGCGTTCCCGCTGGACTGGACACGTGTTAGCTGTAGGAAGTATGGTTCCGAAAGTGACTTCGGTTCGCCAGTTCAGGCTCAACTCCTCGCTTTACGTTAGCGGACCTACGGGTCGGGCCGGGGCTCTGCGCTCTTTCTTTCTGTGTGGGACGATGCCGGGGAGAGAAGGGAATGCATCGAGGCGGCGAACAACAACAACACAACTCCATTTTTTGGCTTTTCCCTCCATGAAATAAGCCCGGACCGATGGATAAGAGAACTGACTGAGCTGGCCTAAAAAGCGCTTGGGCGCTCTACGTACGATGTAGTAGACTCCATCAGATACATATCGATTTCTTTCTGATGGATCAAGAATAAATAGTTGTCTCATCAATAGATAGAAATAGGGGATTTCCCCTTTTATTATTGATGGATTCCCTCTCTATCCATTCATACTCTTTCGATCTATCAGAACAAATCCGGCTATCTATCAATCGATTTGAAAATAGCACGTTCATATCGCTTTTCGTTCATTTCCGCCACGCCAACATAGCCGCCATAATAAGAAGCAGCTAGAAGCTATCGCTTCTAGCCCTTTCATTCTTATTCACGAATGAATTGGGAAAGCCAACAGAAAGATTCGATTCTGACTTCGTAGAGCCGGTGCTGCTGTTGCCTGCGCGTAGGGCCGTCCCCCACTCCCGTCCCGGGGCGCTAAGGGGCTTTTGTTTTTGAAACAGACGGCAGTGTTTTGCTGACGCCTCGAATCAAGCTTTTGTTGCGACATGCTATGTTTTCCCCCCCATTGCTAGTAGGTTGATGGGTCGCACGCCCGGCACACATGTTTTGGCCTTGTGTGTCCATAACTCAAAATAGGTGACCTAACGGCCGCCGCCCGACTAAACATACCAATAGTCACCAGATTCATATGGGCTACTG